GAAAAGCTATACTATGACTATTCTATGGACTCCCCTTGTTCTGAAATAATCCACTGAACAAGGGTTACTATTTGTTCTATTCTATTGGTAATAATGAAACAATTCTATTCGTAGGAACAAAGAGAAGCAGATTTATTCTATACCCGATAAGTACCAATACGCAATGGGTGGTTGATACCATTTTCTATCAGTAAATGTGTCCTTCCTTATTCCTCATTAGAAGGCCCTATTCGTCAAAATTTTCCTTTATTTCTTCTTTTGTCTTTCTTTATGAATTTTTCTAATCTATGGATAAAATAAATACGATAAAACCAATATTATAAAGACAATAAAATAATGTTGTTACGTTTCCACATCAAAGTAAAATATAGTACTTAGTTCTTTTTTCTTTCAATTAATGCCTATTGGTGTTCCAAAAGTACCTTTCCGAAGTCCTGGAGAGGAAGATGCAGCTTGGGTTGACGTATAGTGCGACTTGTCAGATATATTGGGTCATATGGGATTTCCCCGTTCTCTCCCCCGATCGAGATATCCTCTGTTTCGCCCAAGAAAGATAAATTGAATCATCAAAAATTTGGAGCGTGAAGCGCAATTAGATCCATTGTTTGGGGGGATTCACATTACTATTATCAATTAGAATAATTTATGGTTGGCTTGGTTGGACTAAAAAATGAAGTATCCAGGCTCCGTTTAGAAAAAACCCAATTGGTAATATATCTATGATTACTACTTGTATCATAAATGATTCCTGTTTGGTATTTGTAAAGAGATCCTATTTGTCAAGCGAGGGAATCTCAAACTAAATACTTGGTGAAAGGTATGAAATGAATTGAAAAAAAAAAAGAAAGTCATAACAAAAAGAAATGGTAATGGGAAGATTTGTCCTATATGTGCAAATCAAAATCGGGCGGATCTTTACCCGGAGTAGAGCATAAACCTAAAAAGATGAAAGAGACCCATTCAGGAACAAGAAAATACCATCGTGATTTGGATTGAATCTCGATGAAACAATACATCAATGAGAAGTTAATTCGATAAGTTTAGTGACTTTTTTTCTATTATAAGGAAGAAAGAAGTTCAAATTCGTCTTTATTGAAAAATCGAAGAAAAAGTCCTTTCATTAGAAGTCAGAAAAAACCTGCTATGAAAAAAGAATAGGAACAAAGAAAGAGGACTTGAATCTATACATTGATTCTTTTTTTTTCGCAATTATTTTTTGAACCGTATGCGTCAAAAGGTGCATGTACGGTTCCTAAGGGATACAATTTTACCCTAATCAACCGACTTTATCGAGAAAGATTACTTTTTTTAGGCCAAGAAGTTGATAGCGAGCTCTCGAATCAACTTATTGGTCTTATGGTATATCTCAGTATCGAGGATGATACCAAAGATCTGTATTTGTTTATAAACTCTCCTGGCGGATGGGTAATACCTGGAGTAGCTGTTTACGATACTATGCAATTTGTGCGACCAGATGTCCATACAATATGCATGGGATTAGCCGCATCAATGGGATCTTTTATCTTGGTTGGAGGAGAAATTACCAAACGTCTAGCATTCCCTCACGCTTGGCGCCAATGAGGTTTTTTTTATTTGAGAGAAAAAAGAAGACTATGCCTTCGCCATATGAATATTAAGTAATAATAGCATGGCACTTCGAATTCGATATGCAAAATTTTTGTCTTGTTTTTTTTTTTCAAAAGATTCGATTATGTATCGAGAGAGTAGTATGAGATAAAAGGTATTTCCGATTTCTCTTATCTATCGGGAGTCCAGTTCAGCGTCACAAACTTTTTTGTTTTCACATCGAAGGACTCTTAACAATATTTATGTTATAAAAAAAGAGGGCGAAAAAAAAACAAGATTTTTCCTTATTTGATTGGATCAAAAAGAAACTTTGGGATTGCTGAATCAAAGACAAAAAAAAGAATCAATTTCAAAATAGAAAGCAACGGAGCCATCATAGTATTTTTTAACTCCTCTGAAAGGAAGGGTGGCAATTTGATCATTTATCCATCTGGGTCTGATAGATTCTATTTTTCTCTTTCTTCAATGGAAGGTAAGGGTCAATTTTATTGTAGAGCCGTATGCAATGCACAAAAGATAATGCCCGTACGGTTGTTCAATTCTATCTTTTTTTTTTCCTATTATTCTTTATCTTTCTTTCTTTTCTCTTCGTTTCATCACGCGAGATAGAGAACTGTTATATCATCAGGGTAATGATCCATCAACCTGCTAGTTCTTTTTATGAGGCACAAACGGGAGAATTTGTCCTGGAAGCGGAAGAACTGCTGAAACTACGCGAAACCCTCACAAAGGTTTATGTACAAAGAACGGGCAAACCCTTATGGGTTGTATCTGAAGACATGGAAAGAGATGTTTTTATGTCAGCAACAGAAGCCCAAGCTTATGGAATTGTTGATCTTGTAGCAGTTGAATGAAAATAAGATGGATTTTCTAAAAATCCGTGATTTGAGATTTTATCTACGAGTTTAATATT